CCATCTGGAAGTTCTTTTCAGATACAAGGAAATGATTCAGTTCCAGGGACAAAGATCGTAGTTCTCGAACGAGTAATCGAAAAGATTCTGGAGCACCCTCTGGTTTAGGTACTGTTGCCCCAATAATCGTAGCACCAAGTACTTCTTGACGAGCTCTAATATGATCAGATTTGTAAGTAAGCATCTCTTGTAAGATATGAGCAACACCAAATCCCTCTAGAGCCCAAACTTCCATTTCTCCTACTCTTTGTCCCCCTTGTTTGGCCCTCCCTCTAAGGGGTTGTTGTGTAACAAGTGCGTAATGCCCACTGGAACGTCCATGGATTTTATCATCAACTTGATGAATTAATTTTAGGATATAGGACTTTCCTATTAGAACAGGTTGTTCAAAAGGATCTCCTGTTCTTCCATCAAATATTCTGCTTTTTCCCGGATATTCGGGTTCAAATACCCATGGATTTTTTGTTTTCTTACTGGCTTCATATAATTCGGAAAACACTAGTTTTCTTGAGGCCTCTTGCTCATATCTCTCATCAAAAGGTCCTATTCTATAATGTTTCTTTAGCAGATCCCCCGCTAACCCGAGCGAACATTCAAATATTTGTCCCACATTCATTCGTGAGGGAACTCCTAATGGGTTGAATACCATATCAACGGGCGTTCCATCTTGCAAATAAGGCATATCTTGTCTAGATAAAATCTTAGAAATTATACCCTTATTCCCATGCCTTCCAGCTACTTTATCACCTACTTTAATTTCACGTTTCTGTGAAATATATACACGAATCCTTTCTGGATTATAATTGGAAACCCCTCTTCTATGGATCCATCTCACATCAATAACTCGACCCCTTCCCCCTATAGGTAGTCTTAGAGAAGTTTCTTTTGAAGTGGATACCTGAATGCCAAGTATAGCTCGTAATAATCTATCCTCCGGGGCATATGAGGATTCGCTCGCTGTCTGAGGTGTTAATTTACCTACTAAGATATCACCTGTTTCTATCCAAGATCCCAGCATCACAATTCCATTTCTGTCTAAATTTCGGAGTAAACGAGCCTCTAAATGCGGGATCTCCTTAGTGATTCTTTCAGGACCTTGGCTTGTTACATGAGTCTGAATTTCATATTTCCGGATGTGAAAAGAAGTATAAATATCTTCATAGACCAGACGTTCGCTAATTAGTACTGCGTCTTCAAAATTGTAACCTTCCCATGGCATATAAGCTACTAATACATTTTTTCCTAAAGCGAGTTCCCCACCAGTTGTAGCCGCACCGCCCGCTAGAATTTGTCCCTTTTTAATGTATTTACCCCGCTGAACCTGAGTTTTTTGATGCATACAAGTATTTTTGTTGGAACGTTGATACATAACTAATGGAATGCTTATTAGAGTATCCCCATTACTTGAGAAAATGATCTTTTGAGTATCAGTAGAAATGATTTTTCCCTTGCGTTCAGCTATAGCTGAAACCCCCGAATCTAGAGCCGTTTGGCCTTCCAACCCAGTTCCAACAATGCACTTCTCGGACCGAGAAAGGGGAACTGCTTGGCGCTGCATATTAGAACTCATTAAAGCTCGATTCGCATCATTATGCTCAATAAAAGGAATGAGGGAAGCTCCAATAGAAAAATATTGGAAGGGAAAAATGCTTCTAAGATGAATCTCTTCCCATGCAATAGTCAGGAATTCTTGACGATATCGAGCTGGAACAACCTGTTGTTCTTGAATACCCCGATTCAAGGCCAAAGAATTTCCTGCTGCTACCATATAATATTCATCTCTATTTGGTGATAAATAAACCATCTGTGCCTCTTTTGATCTCTCAGATAATTCATAAAATGGACTCTCTATAGATCCCCAATAACCAACCTTAACATGAATAGCTAATGATCCAGTAAGTCCAACATTGATTCCTTCGGACGTGTCAATTGGACAAATACGTCCATAGTGACTCGGGTGGATATCTCGTATTCGAAAACTAGCAGTTCGCCCCGTCAATCCTCCAGGACCCAAATAACTCCATTTTCGCCCATGAACAATTTGTGTCAACGGATTAGTTCGATCCAAAACTTGAGATAAAGGGTGTAGGCCAAAAAACGATTCATAAGTAGTTGTTAATGAAGTTGAAGTTACCAAATTTTGAGGAGTTGGTATCAATTTATGCCTGATTGCTCCACATATAGTTCCTCGAATCGTATTTTCTAAACGAACAAGAGCCAATCCAAATTGATCCTGTAATAGATCTGCTACAGAACGAATACGTTTATTTTTCAAGTGATTCATATCGTCAAGTGTACCCATTCCCAATTTCATTCCAATCAAATGATCCACAGCAGCCAATAGATCTCGTGGTAACAAAAATGTATTGTTTTGGGGTATATCAAGATTAAGTCTCCGGTTCATATTTCGTCGACCAATCTTTCCTAACTCACATCTTTGTTGAAAGAATTTCTTTTGTAATTCCTTGCATAAGGACTCAGAAAATACCGGATCCCCCCCTACACAGGCAAATTGTTGATAAAACTCCAAAATAGCATTTTCTTTTGACCCAATCTTTTTTTTCTCTTTATCATTCGGGAAAGACAAGAAAATCTCAGGGTAACAAACATTATCTAGAATTTCTCTTATATTCGAACCCATAGCCGATGATAGAACTAGAATAGATATTTTTTGTTTTCTACTTACACGGGCCCATATCCTTGCTTTTCTATCAATTTCTAATTCCGACCTTCCCCCCCAATCCGATATTATAGTACTGGTATAGATAGAAATTCCGTTCTGTTCCAATTCTGAACGATAGTAAATACCGGGACTTTGCAATATTTGGTTTATAACAATTCGGTATATTCCATTTACTATAGAGGTTCCAAAAAAATTCATTATAGGGATGTTTCCAATAAAAACGGTTTGTTCTTGCATATTTCTACCGGTTTTCCAAATTAAGACCGCGGGTACATATAATTCAGAAGAATATGTGAGTGATTCATACACAGCATCTCTTTCTGTTATCAAGGGCTCTACCAATTGATATGTTTCCACAAATAATTGAAATTCAATTTCTTGATCTCTATCTTCAATTTTTTGAAACTTATGAAATTCTTCCGTCAAGCCCTGATTAATGAACCTACAAAATCCCTCAAACTGTATCTGACTAAATCCAGGTATTGTGGACATTCCCTCATTTCCATTCTGGAGCATCTTAATCTGAAGTTTCCGCTTTATTGAAAAAATCCCATTCCCATTATCGGGGCTTGGCTCACTATTCATCGAACCCTACCAATTGATCTAGCAATGATGGAATGGATATTCTGTTTACTGAATCACATAAAATTTGAGTCAACTCCATCCATATATATCGTATGAACGAAAGCAAGACAGAGAAATGAAGGGCATTTTCGATGCAAGTTCGAATTTGATCTTGAGCCAGGTACAAATAGAAAGAAATGGAAATTAAGAAAGCATTCCTGAGAAAAATTCTGTCACTTAGGCTGATGGAGTCTTTTATCGGATATACAAATTGATCAATTTATACCTAATTCTTTTATTATGATATTATAATCAGCGTACAAAAAAAGAAAAAATCAATGAGTTTAGGATTCAATCTGCTCTCTATGAATAAGATAAAAACAGAAGAATCAGGAACAGCATAGAGTTTCCGCACACGCAATTGAATGTTCAAAAAGGAATTTGCAAATCGTAGAATTTCTAAAATACAAGGGAATTGCGTCCGTATCATAGTTATAGGAGTAATCTTTAGGAAGTACATGTCAATATAGCTATCTAGCTATCCGTATATCACATCTTTTATCATAATTGAACTTGGTGCAACCTAGGTTAGGTCGTACTCTATCATAATGTCTATCTTCTATTCATATTCAATGAAATATTCAAGCACGATGATCCTATATAGGGATATGTGTATAAGAAATAGACCCGGGCTTGGTATCCACGTATAACAATTTCTGTTCTGGAGTTTACACTTTTCTGGGGTTTACATATACACATATATTTTCTTATAATTAGAATTGATCATGTAATTGATAATGATTAGTCGGAAATCAATTGAATTTTGCATCCATTAAGGTAAGGAGATACAAAATTCAGAGCTGTTTGCTAATTCAAAGTAAAAAAAGTAAGTAAGAGTAAAAGAGGAATAATTAAATAGTTAATGAAGTCAAGAGTAAATTATTCTAAATTGCCCTGTATTTTAAAGTCTGTGACCAGGCCGGGAATCTTTTCACTTTTCTATAGATTCAATAGATCTATAGAAAAGTGAAAAGAGAAGGTAAGTTTTTAAGTGACGCGTGTTTTGAGATAAAATCAATCGAATAAAAGAATAGAAAAGAATCGAAATAGAATGAATATAATATAGAATTAGAATATTAAGTCTAAGAATATTAAGAATATAGAATTCGAAAATTTCAGATAATCTTATCATATAATCTTATACTTATAGATATATACTTATCTAATATTAGAATTAGATATTCTATATAATAGAATTAGAATAGAATATCTAATTAAATAGAATTAATAGAAATTAATATATAATTTCTATACTTTCATATATACTTTTCTACTTTCATATTGAATTTAGAATTTATTTCTTCTTTATTCTTCTTCATTTCTTTATCCGTTTTGGATGGAATTTGGCGGCGGCATGGCCAAGTGGTAAGGCGGGGGACTGCAAATCCTTTATCCCCGGTTCGAATCTGGGTGTCGCCTAATCAACAAAAAAAATACTTGGAATTTCTTAATCCTGTTGATCGAACTTGACGAATTCTTGCCCCGCAAAAACATAGGCAAGGGCTAGGTCTGTCGATACTTGATTTTGAGAAAAAAGATAACAGTCTTTTATAGGACCTACGGTTCTCAAAATCTGGGTTCTGAGTGTGACTCAAAAAAGTACCAATAAATCTGAAGCAACCCAATCTTATGGAAGATTGGTTTGGGCTATTCTGAATTGAATCAAATAAAATAAATAGTAAGAATTCCTTCT